ATAGTGAATTATAAATAGTAATTTACAAAAATAATTATTTTAATTTTACAATGAAAATGTAATGTTTTTATTAAACTATATAAATGTATATGTATAGAAGTATAAATGGAATTTAACCATTAAAAGAAAAAAGTTAGCAGCTTTTACTTGAACATCATACTTCTTTAATTGGAGTTTGATTCTCAATTTTATCATTAACAGTGATAAGCCTCTTTTTGGCTTCAATTAAAGAATAAGGGTATTAAATACCTAATATTAGGTCGAAACTAATTGCAATAAATCGCTTCATATTCAAGGTAGATTGAAATTCAATACTTTTTGAATGCAAATCAAATGTTATAATTAACTACAACCCTATTTAATTTGATCAATTTAATATACCTTGATTTCATTCGTGGTATAATCCTAATAATAAAATTAAAATAAAAATAATTGATGTAATTGTTCAAACTATTAAGTTAGAAAATTTAATAATTATAATAATTGGTAAAATTAAAGCAATTTCTACATCAAAAATTAAGAAAATAATAGTAATTAAAAAAAATCGTAAAGAAAAAGGTAAGCGAGAAGATGATTTAGGATCAAATCCGCATTCGAATGGAGAAGCTTTTTCTCGATCTACAATTATTTTTTTAGAAAGAATTGAGGCTAATAATATTACTATTACTGAAATTAATAAAATAAATAATCTAATTGTAAAAATTGATAAAATTATCTATACTATTAATAATAGACCCTATGATTGGAAGTCAAATATACTTTTTATACTATATAGATAATAAATTATCCTCCTCATCAATAAATTGATACATAAAGAAATAATCAAACAATATCAACAAAGTGTCAATATCAAGCAGCAGTTTCGAATCCTAAATGATGGTTTTGAGAAAAGTGGTTATTTAGATGTCGTATTAAACATACTAATAAAAAAGTTGTACCAATTAATACATGAACTCCATGAAATCCTGTTGCTATAAAAAATGTAGAACCATAAACTGAATCTGCAATTGAAAAAGGAGCTTCAATATACTCATAAGCTTGAAGGATTGTAAAATAGACTCCTAATAACACAGTAAAAAATAATCCTTGAGTAGTTTGTGAATGATTTCCTTCTATTAATCTATGATGAGCTCAAGTTACAGTAATACCTGAAGTTAATAGAATAATTGTATTTAATAAAGGAATTTGAAAAGGATTAAAAGGAATAATTCCTATTGGGGGTCATAGTGATCCTAATTCAATAGAAGGTGATAGACTTCTATGAAAAAATGCTCAAAAAAAAGATATAAAAAATAATACTTCTGATATAATAAATAAAATTATACCTCACCGTAGTCCTGTAGTTACTACATAAGTATGTAGACCTTGAAATGTTCTTTCTCGAGAAACATCTCGTCATCATTGATAAACAGTTATAATAGTAATAATATTTCCTAAAATAAACAAAGATAAATCATATTGATGAAATCATTTTACTAAGCCAGCGACAGTTGTTATTGCACCAATTGAGGCAGTTAATGGTCATGGTCTATAATCTACTAAGTGAAATGGGTGGTTTGAGTGAGTTGACATTAGTTTACTTCTCTAGAATATAATGTTCTAAGAACAGCAAATACATAAGCTTGAATTATAGCTACAGCAGATTCTAAGATTAATAAAGCAATTTGTGTAATAATTAGTAGTCTTAATAAAATTATAGGGATTCCAGGTCCTGTATTACCTAATAAAGTTAATAATAAATGTCCGGCAATTATATTAGCTGTTAGTCGTACTGCTAAAGTTCCAGGCCGAATTACATTACTAATAGTTTCAATACATACTATAAAAGGTATTAAAATAGCTGGAGTTCCTTGTGGAACTAAATGGGCAAATATATGTTGAGTATTATTAATTCATCCATATATTAAGAAACATAATCATAAAGGTAAAGCTATAGTAAGGGTTAGAGTAAGATGGCTTGTACTAGTAAAAATATAAGGAAATAAACCTATAAAATTATTTCATAAAATTATTGAAAATAAAGATACAAAAATGAAAGTAGACCCATTAGCTCTTATAGGCCCTAATAAAATTTTAAATTCTTTATGTAAAGTTAATAAGATATTATTTCAAAAAATATGATATCGAGAAGGTATTAATCAGTATATAGAGGGAATTATAAGAATTCCAAAAAATGTTCTTAATCAATTTAATGATAAGTTAAAAATACTAGAAGAAGGGTCAAATACAGAGAATAAATTTGTTATCATTTTCAATTTAATGAATTTATTTGTTGTTTTTTATTAATTAAAATAGATTTAGGTATATTAGGAATAAATAGGTAATAATTTATTATATTAAAAATTATAAATGTAATTGAAAAAATAATAAATAGACTTAATCAACCAATAGGGGCTATTTGAGGAATTAAAAAATATCAATAATTTGATAATTTTAGTTTGACAAACTAATGTTATATTATTTAACTAATTTTTTCATTAGAAGTAAGTGCTAATTTACTATTAAATGGTTTAAGAGACCAGTACTTGCTTTCAGTCATCTAATGAAGAGTTTATAAAATTATAGATTCATTTAATAAAATAATTAACAGGAATTCTTTCAATCACAATTGGTATAAAACTGTGATTTGCCCCACAAATTTCTGAACATTGTCCGTAAAATAATCCTGGTCGATTAATTAAAAAGTTGGTTTGATTAAGTCGTCCAGGTGTACCATCTACTTTTACCCCTAAAGCAGGAATAGTTCAAGAATGAATAACATCTGCTGCTGTTACTAAAATACGAATTTGAGAATTTATAGGAATAATTACTCGATTATCTACATCTAATAATCGAAATATTTCATTAGATAATTCATTAGTAGGAATTATGTAAGAATCGAATTCTACATTAGTAAAATCTGAATATTCGTAACTTCAGTATCATTGGTGACCAATTGCTTTTAAAGTAATTGAAGGTTCATTAATTTCATCTAATAAATATAAAAGTCGAAGAGATGGAAGAGCAATAAATAATAAAATAATTGCTGGTAAAATTGTTCAAATAATTTCAATAGTTTGTCCGTGTAATAAATATCGATTTACATATTTATTGAAAAATAATATAAATATTAAATACCCAACTAATACAGTAATTATTACTAAAATTAAAAGTGCATGATCATGAAAAAAGATTAATTGTTCTATTAAAGGAGAAGAACTATCTTGTAAATTTAAATTTGCTCATGTTGACATTAGTTTCTAATAAAAGTAAAATACTTTATACATGGAGTTTAAATCCATTGCACTAATCTGCCATATTAGAAATTAGTTAATAAAGGCAGTTCAGAATAACTGTGTTCAGCTGGAGGAGTATTTTGTAGTCATTCAATAGAAGAATTTAGTTGTACTGGAAATAATACTTGTCGTTTAGAAACTAAACTTTCTCAAATAATAAAGAAAAAAAATAAAATTCCTAATAATGAAATTATTGAGCCAATAGTTGAAATTACATTTCATGTTGTGTAAGCATCTGGATAATCTGAATAACGTCGAGGTATACCTGCTAACCCTAAAAAATGTTGGGGGAAGAAAGTCATATTTACTCCAATAAATATAATAATAAATTGACTTTTTAATATAGTGTTATTTATTGTTAATCCAGTGAATAATGGATATCAATGTACAAATCCTGCTATAATAGCAAATACAGCTCCTATTGATAGAACATAGTGAAAATGAGCTACTACATAATAAGTATCATGTAAAATAATATCGACTGAAGAATTTGCTAGAACTACTCCTGTAAGTCCTCCTACAGTAAATAAAAATACAAATCCTAAAGATCATAAAGTAGCAGGGGAATAATTTAGTTGGGTTCCGTATAGAGTAGCTAGTCAACTAAAAATTTTAATGCCAGTTGGTACAGCAATAATTATTGTAGCTGAAGTGAAATATGCTCGTGTATCAACATCTATACCTACTGTAAATATATGATGTGCTCATACAATAAACCCTAATAAACCAATAGCTAGTATAGCATAAATTATTCCTAAAGCACCGAATGTTTCTTTTTTTCCTGACTCTTGACTAATGATATGAGAAATTATTCCGAATCCGGGTAGAATTAAAATATAAACTTCAGGATGCCCAAAAAATCAAAATAAATGTTGGTATAAAATTGGATCTCCTCCTCCTGCAGGATCAAAAAATGAAGTATTAAGATTTCGATCTGTTAATAATATAGTAATAGCTCCTGCTAAAACTGGCAGAGACAAAAGAAGTAATAAAGCTGTAATTATTACAGATCATACAAATAAAGGTATTCGATCAAAAGTAATTCCTGTTGATCGTATATTAATTACAGTTGTAATAAAATTAACAGCACCTAAAATAGATGAAATACCTGCTAAATGAAGAGAAAAAATTGCTAAGTCTACAGAAGCACCACTATGAGCAATATTTGAAGATAAAGGAGGATAAACAGTTCATCCTGTTCCAGCTCCGTTTTCTACTATACTACTTACTAATAATAAAGTGATTGCTGGAGGTAAAAGTCAAAAACTTATATTATTTATTCGGGGGAAAGCTATATCAGGAGCACCTAATATAAGAGGTACTAATCAATTACCAAATCCTCCAATTATAATAGGTATTACTATAAAAAAAATTATAATAAAAGCATGAGCTGTTACAATTACATTGTAAATTTGATCATCTCCAATCAATGCTCCAGGATGTCCTAATTCGGCTCGAATTAGTATACTTAAAGAAGTTCCTACTATCCCAGATCATGCTCCAAAAATAAAATATAATGTACCAATATCTTTATGATTAGTAGAAAATAACCATTGTTGCGATTAAATGGCTGAAGTTTAGGCAATAGACTGTAAATCTATTTATGAGAATTATTCTCTTTAATTAAATTGGCTTTATAGTCAATAATGATATTAGACTGCAATTCTAAAGGAGTAATAATTTACTAAGGCTTAAAAGATCATTCTTATATTTATAGCTTTGAAGGCTATTAGTTTATTTAACTTAAAGCCTTAAACTATAAAATATAAAGAAGAAATTAAAAATAATCTAAATACAGAAAAAAATGAACAAATTATAAAAATTTTTATATAAATAGATCTATAAATAGAAAAATTTATTCAATTATTTTCATAATGGTTTAGTATAAATGCTCTGTAACATAAACGTATGTAAAAATACAAAGTAATTAAAGTTATTAACAATAGAAAAATTAATAAAAATAATTGATTATTAATAGTTAAGGATTGAATTACGATTCATTTTGGGAAAAATCCTAAAAATGGAGGTAATCCTCCTAAAGAAAGTAAATTAAAAAATAAAAAAAATTTTATAATTTTTGAGTAAAAAAATATTGAGAATAATTGATTAATATGAGAAATTTTAGATATATTAAATATAAAAATTATTGAAAATGTTAAAAAAGTATAAAATAAAAAATAAATTATTCATAATAAATTACTACTATATATAGCAGCTAATATTCATCCTAAATGATTAATTGAAGAATAAGCTATTAGTTTTCGTAAAGAAGTTTGATTTAATCCTCCTAAAGCACCAATTAAACTTGATAAAATAATTGAAATAATAATTAGTGGTTTAAAAATAATATAAGAAATTAATATCAAAGGGGCAATTTTTTGTCAGGTTATTAAAATTAATACATTTAATCAAGATAATCCTTCTATTACATTAGGGAATCAAAAATGAAATGGAGCTGATCCTCTTTTTAAAAGAAGAGCAGAAAAAATTATTATTTCTATAAAATAATTAGAATTTATTTTTCTTAAATTTAGCATAAATAAAATAACAGCAAATAAAAATACAGCGGAGGCTAATGCTTGAGTTAAAAAATATTTTAATGAACTTTCAGTAGACATTAATTTATTATCTCTTATTAAGGGGATAAAAGATAATAAATTAATTTCTAATCCTATTCAAGCTCCTAATCAAGAATTAGCTGAAATAGAAATTAAAGTTCCAGTTATTAAAATACCGAAAAATATAATTTTTGATGAATTATTAAAAATTAAAAAGAAAAGGATTAAACCTTTATAAATGGGGTATGAGCCCAGTAGCTTTATTAGCTTATCTTTTTATATTTTGGTGTATGATGCACAAAAGTTTTTGATACTTTTAGAAATAGTTTAATTCTATTAAATATAATGAATGTAATATAATTACATAATTTACCCTATCAAGGTAATCCTTTTATCAGGCAATTCATTTATTCTTTGTAATAAAATATCCTTACTAAAATAAACAAGAAAAAGTTACTATTACGATTTTTACTAATTTAATTTATTTATTACTATTTAATTTAAATATAAAATAATTTAATATTTTATAATTTTTGTATAAAGTTTTATTTTGGCTTATAAATTTATTGTTAATTTAATTTATATGTAAATTTTTGTACGTATTTTTATTTATTTAAATAATTAATAAAAAATTTTTAATTCGCAGTAATTAATATTATAAATTAAAGAAATTTAGAAATAGTAATATTAAAAAGTATTGGTAAAATTTGTGCCAGCAACCGCGGTTATACGAATAATGCAAATAAATTATTTTAGTTAAAGTTAAATTAATTAAATAAAATAAAAATAAATTTATTAAGTGAAATTTTAAATTTATATAATTTTTAAAAAAAAATAATTGAAACTTAAAAATTTTAATAATAAACTAGGATTAGATACCCTATTATTTAAAATGTAATTAAAAAAATTAAGGTAGTAATAGTTATGTTCTTGAAACTTAAAAAATTTGGCGGTATTTTAGTCTATTCAGAGGAACTTGTTCTATAATCGATAATCCACGATGGACCTTACTTAAATTTGTAATCAGTTTATATACCGTCGTTATTAGAATATTTTATAAGAATGTTAATTTTCATAATTTTTAAAAAGAAAATATATCAGATCAAGGTGTAGCTTATATTTAAGTAGAAATGAGTTACAATAAATTTATTTATACGAATATAAATTTGAAATATTTATTGAAGGTGGATTTGATAGTAAAATTATAAAGATTAATAATTTGATTTTAGCACTAAAATATGCACACATCGCCCGTCACTCTTATTATTAAGGTAAGATAAGTCGTAACATAGTAGATGTACTGGAAAGTGTATCTAGAATGCAATTTAAAGCTTATTAAGTAAAGTATTTCATTTACATTGAAAAGATTTTTGTGCAAATCAATATAAATTGATTATATTATATTTATTAATTTATATTAATTTTAAAATTTTAAATTATTAAAAATAATTATATAAATATTTGTTTTAGTATTTTTTAAAAAAAAAATTATTTTAATTATAGTGTAATAGTATTGTAAAAGAAAATTGAAATAATTTGAAAAATTATTATTTTAAAAGAAAATTTAATTTATTGTACCTTGTGTATCAGGGTTTATTAAATAAAAATTATTTAATTTAATTTTCTCGATTTTAAAAGAGTTAATATATTATAAAAGTTAATGTTACAAAATTATTAAAAATAATATATTAGAAATGAAATGTTATTCGTTTTTAAAGGTATCTAGTTCTTTAAGAAATAAATTTAATTTATAAATTTTATATTATTTAATTAGTTAAATTAATTAAATAACTATTTAATTTAAATATTTTATGGGATAAGCTGTAAAATAAATAATTAAAAATAWMTAAATAATTTAATAAATATAAGCTTAGAAATAGTTATTATTAATAAAAGTGTTATAATTTATTTTATAATATTTATTATTTATTTTATTTTAAATTTTTATTAAAGTATTTATTTTAATTAAAAAAATAAAAAAATAATGATAAAATTAGTATATTAATAATTGTATAAATAAATTATTTTGATAAGTTTTTATAAAGAACTCGGCAAAAATAATGTTCGCCTGTTTAACAAAAACATGTCTTTTTGAAATTTTTTTAAAGTTTAACCTGCCCACTGAATTTTTTTAAATGGCCGCAGTATACTAACTGTGCAAAGGTAGCATAATCATTAGTCTTTTAATTGAAGGCTGGTATGAATGGTTGGACGAGATATTAACTGTTTCATAAAAATTTATATTAGAATTTTATTTTTTAGTCAAAAAGCTAAAATTTATTTAAAAGACGAGAAGACCCTATAAATCTTTATATTTAAATTATTGTAATTTTATAGATTATTTTTCTTACAATAATTGATGATATTTTATTGGGGTGATATTAAAATTTAATAAACTTTTAATTATTTAAGTCATTAATTTATGAGTAATTGATCCGTTATTAACGATTAAAAAAATAAGTTACTTTAGGGATAACAGCGTAATTTTTTTAGAGAGTTCTTATCGATAAAAAAGATTGCGACCTCGATGTTGGATTAAGATATAATTTTAGGTGTAGTAGCTTAAATTTTAAGTCTGTTCGACTTTTAAATTCTTACATGATCTGAGTTCAAACCGGCGTAAGCCAGGTTGGTTTCTATCTTTAAAAAATTAAAATATTTCAGTACGAAAGGACCTAATATTTGATAAATTATTATTTTTATATTGAATATAATTAATATAAATTACTATTTTGGCAGATTAGTGCAATAAATTTAGAATTTATTTATGTAATTTATATTACAAATAGTACTTGTTTTTTATAGAAAATTTATTATTTATTATTGGAAGATTATTATTAATTATTTTTGTATTAGTAAGAGTTGCTTTTTTAACATTATTAGAGCGTAAAGTATTAGGATATATTCAAATTCGAAAAGGTCCTAATAAAGTAGGTATTATAGGAATTCCTCAGCCTTTTTGTGATGCAATTAAATTATTTACTAAAGAACAAACTTATCCTTTATTATCTAATTATATTTCTTATTATTTTTCTCCAGTTTTTTCATTATTTCTATCTTTATTAGTTTGGATATGTATACCTATATTTGTTAAATTATTTTCTTTTAATTTAGGTTTATTATTTTTTTTATGTTGTACAAGATTAGGTGTTTATACTGTTATAATTGCAGGTTGGTCTTCTAATTCTAATTATGCTTTATTAGGGGGATTACGAGCTGTTGCTCAAACTATTTCTTATGAAGTTAGATTAGCATTAGTTTTATTAAGATTTATTTTTTTAATTGGTGGTTATAATATAATTATATTTTATAAATATCAAATATTTATTTGATTTTTATTCATTATATTTCCTATAGCATTAGTTTGGTTTAGAATTTCTTTAGCTGAAACTAATCGTACTCCTTTTGATTTTGCAGAAGGAGAGTCTGAATTAGTTTCAGGATTTAATGTAGAATATAGTAGAGGAGGATTTGCTTTAATTTTTTTGGCTGAATATGCAAGAATTTTGTTTATAAGAATATTATTTTGTGTAATATTTTTGGGGAGAGATGTATTTTCTTTATTTTTTTATATTAAGTTAACTTTTGTTTCTTTTATATTTATTTGAGTGCGAGGAACTTTACCTCGATTTCGTTATGATAAATTAATATATTTAGCCTGAAAAAGTTTTCTTCCTTTTTCATTAAATTTTTTATTATTTTTTATTGGGTTTAAGATTTTTTTAATGAATTATTTATGTATATAATGAATTAAATTTAGTAAAGTTAATAGAAAAATTTAGTTTCTATCTTATGTTTTCAAAACATATGCTTATTTCAAGCTCATTAACTAATTTAATAATTTATCTCATCATTTAATAATTATAGGATTAAATATGAAATAAGAAAAATAAATAACAGTTAAAATTTGACCAATCAATACATAAGGTTCTTCTACAGGTCGAGCTCCGATTCAAGTTAATAAAATTACGGTGGTTACTATTAGTCAAAATATAATTTGATTAATTGGATAAAATTGAATTCCTCGGAATTTTCTTAAATGGTAAAATGGTAAAATTGCTAAAATTGCGATAGATAAAATTAATGCAATAACTCCTCCTAATTTATTAGGAATTGATCGTAAAATAGCATAAGCAAATAAAAAATATCATTCAGGTTGAATATGAATTGGGGTGACTAATGGATTTGCTGGAATAAAATTATCTGGGTCACCTAATAAATTAGGGTTAATCAAAATTAACAAAATTAATATTATTAATATAATAACAAATCCTACGATATCTTTATAAGTAAAATAAGGATGAAAAGGAATTTTATCAATATTAGAATTTAATCCTATTGGATTATTTGACCCAGTTTGATGTAAGAATAATAAATGAATTATTGTTATTGCTAAAACAATAAAAGGTAAAATAAAATGAAATGTAAAAAATCGTGTAAGTGTTGCATTATCAACAGCAAATCCTCCTCAAATTCATTGTACAAGGTCAGTACCTAAATAAGGTACAGCAGATAATAAATTAGTAATAACTGTAGCTCCTCAGAAAGATATTTGACCTCATGGTAATACATATCCTATAAAAGCAGTTCCTATAACTAAAAATAAAATAATTACTCCTACTATTCATGTAGGTGTAAATAAATAAGATCTGTAATATATTCCTCGTCCAATATGTAAATAAATACAAATAAAAAAAAATGATGCACCATTAGCATGTATAGTTCGTAATAATCATCCATAATTTACGTCTCGACAAATATGATTTACTCTATTAAAAGCTATATTAATATCGGCTGCATAGTGTATAGCTAAAAATAAACCAGTTACAATTTGTATAATTAGACATAATCCTAATAAAGATCCAAAATTTCATCATGAAGAAATATTAATTGGAGCTGGTAAATCTACTAAAGCGTTATTTGTAATTATTAAAATAGGGTGTTTAATTCGTAAAGGTTTGTTCATTAGTTAAATATAGGTCGTAAAGGTCCCTTAAATAAATTAGTGATTTTTACTACAGCAATTAGTGTAATTAATAAGTAATTTATTAGTAAAATTGTTAATATATTAGTAGGATAATTATATAATTTATTTAATGATAAAGAATTTTCTATTAAAAATGAATTTATATTTGAAATTGATTTAATTTCTATATTTGAATAATTTATTAAATTATTTTTATTAATAAAAAATAATATAATTATTATAGTAAAAAAAATAAACAATGAAATAAATAATAATTTAATAGAAAATGAAAATATTTCATTTGATGCTAGAGAAGTTACATAAATAAATAAAACTAATATACCTCCAAGGAATACTAAAAATAAAATATAAGAAAATCAAAATCTTTTTGTTATTAGTCCTGATAATAAACAAACTAGTGTAGTTTGAATCAATAATGTTAATCCTATAGCTAAAGGATGTTTTATATTTATAAAAATAAAATTAAAAATTAATGTAAAAGAAATAAAAATTCATTGTATAATATCAAAAGATAGTTTAATTAAAATATTAATTTTGGGGATTAATGATAGAGAATTTTCTTTTCTTTTGAAGTTTTAAAAGAAAAAATCTTATTTTTGATTTACAAGACCAATGTTTTTATTAAACTATTAAAACTAATGTTAACATTTTTAAATTGAAGTTTACCAAGTATTTTATTTATTATAGGAGTATTTACTTTTGTTTCTAATCGAAAACATTTATTATCAATATTATTAAGTTTAGAATACATTGTTTTAAGTTTATTTCTTTTATTGTTTATTTATTTAAATATATTAAATTATGAAAATTTTTTTAGAATAATATTTTTAAGTTTTAGAGTTTGTGAAGGAGCTTTAGGTCTTTCAATTTTAGTTTCAATAATTCGTACACATGGAAATGATTATTTTCAAAGATTTAATATTTTATAATGTTGAAAATAATTATTAGTATTTTGTTTTTATTGCCTTTATGTTTAATAAATAATACTTATTGAATGGTTCAAAGTTTTTTATTTTTATTAAGTTTTATTTTTATTTTAATAAATATGTATAGAAACTATTTTATATCAATTTCTTATTTATTTGGATGTGATATAATTTCTTATGGGTTAATTTTATTAAGCTTATGAATTATTTCTTTAATACTAATAGCAAGTGAATCTATTTATAAGTATAAAAATTATTGTAATTTATTTTTATTAAATATTATTTTATTATTAATTTTATTAGTTTTTACTTTTAGAAGAATAAGTTTATTTATATTTTATTTATTTTTTGAAAGAAGATTAATTCCTACTTTATTTTTAATTTTAGGTTGAGGGTATCAACCAGAGCGTTTACAAGCTGGCATATATTTATTATTTTATACATTATTAGTATCTTTACCTATATTAGTAGGTATTTTTTATTTATATAAAATTACTGGAACTATAAATTTTTATTTACTAAATAATTATATATTTAATTATGAAATTCTTTATTTTTCTTTAATTTTAGCTTTTTTAGTAAAAATACCTATATTTTTAGTTCACTTATGATTACCTAAAGCTCATGTTGAAGCTCCTGTTTCTGGGTCTATAATTTTAGCGGGGATTATATTAAAATTAGGTGGTTATGGATTATTACGAGTATTCCCCTTTTTACAATTAATAGGTTTAAAATTTAATTTTATTTGAATTAGAATTAGATTAGTGGGAGGTGTATTAGTAAGTTTAATTTGTTTACGTCAAACAGATTTAAAAGCTTTAATTGCTTATTCATCAGTTGCACATATAGGAATTGTATTAGCTGGGTTAATAACTCTGACTTATATAGGAATTTGTGGCTCTTATAGTTTAATAATTGCTCATGGATTATGTTCTTCGGGTCTATTTTGTTTAGCTAATATTTCTTATGAACGTATAGGAAGTCGTAGAATATTAATTAATAAAGGTATATTAAATTTTATACCTTCTATAGCATTATGATGATTTTTATTAAGTTCAGCTAATATAGCTGCTCCTCCAACTTTAAATTTATTGGGAGAAATTTCTTTAATTAATAGAATTATTAGATGGTCATGAATTTCTATGTTAATATTGTCATTACTATCTTTTTTTAGAGCTGCTTATACTTTATATTTATATGCATATAGACAACACGGGAAAATTTTTTCTGGGACTTATTCTTTTAGAGGAGGTAGAGTTCGGGAATTTTTACTTTTATTTTTACATTGATTTCCTTTAAATTTATTAGTTTTAAAGAGTGATATATGTATATTATGATTATATTTAAATAGTTTAATTAAAATATTGATTTGTGGTGTCAATGATAAGATTTTGTCTTTTTAGATCGTGAAATATATATCTATTTGTATAATTAGTTTTGTTAGATTCTTTTTTTTTAGATTAATATCTTTTATAATAGGAATAATTTTTATTATACATGATTATAGAATTTTTATTGAGTGAGAAGTAGTTTCATTAAATTCAATAAATATTGTTATAACATTATTATTAGATTGAATGAGTTTAATTTTCATATCTTTTGTTTTAATAATTTCTTCATTAGTGGTTTATTATAGAAAAGAATATATAAAAAGTGATTATAAAATTAATCGATTTATTTTATTAATTACTATATTTGTTTTTTCTATGATATTATTAATTATTAGACCTAATTTAATTAGTATTTTATTAGGGTGAGATGGATTAGGGCTTGTTTCTTATTGTTTAGTAATTTATTTTCAAAATGTAAAATCTTATAATGCTGGAATATTAACTGCTTTATCTAATCGAATTGGGGATGTTGCTTTATTATTAGCTATTGCTTGAATATTAAATTATGGTAGATGAAATTATATTTTTTATTTAGAAGTTATACATAATAATATAGAAATAAAAATTATTGGAAGATTAATTATATTAGCAGCTATAACAAAAAGAGCTCAAATTCCTTTTTCTTCTTGATTACCGGCTGCTATAGCTGCTCCAACCCCTGTTTCTGCTTTAGTTCATTCTTCTACTTTAGTAACAGCTGGGGTTTATTTATTAATTCGGTTTAATATTTTGTTGAGAACTTCTTGATTAGGTAATTTATTGTTATTATTATCAGGATTAACGATATTTATAGCTGGGTTAGGAGCTAACTATGAATTTGATTTAAAAAAAATTATTGCTTTATCTACATTAAGACAATTAGGTTTAATAATAAGTATTTTATCTATAGGTTATTATAAATTAGCTTTTTTTCATTTATTGACACATGCTTTATTTAAAGCATTATTATTTTTGTGTGCAGGAGCTATTATTCATAATATAAATAATTTTCAAGATATTCGATTAATAGGTAGATTAAGTATAATAATACCTTTAACTTCTTCTTGTTTTAATTTAGCTAATTTAGCATTATGTGGGATACCTTTTTTATCAGGGTTTTACTCTAAAGATTTAATTTTAGAAATAGTTTCTTTATCTTATATTAATATTTTTTCTTTTTTCTTGTTTTTCTTTTCTACTGGATTAACAGTTTGTTATTCTTTTCGATTAGTTTATTATACTATAACTGGAAATTCAAATTTTTCTTCTTTAAATATATTAAATGATGAGGGTTGGATTATATTAAAAAGAATGTTAGGATTATCAATTTTAAGAATTTTTGGGGGTAGAATATTAAGTTGATTAATTTTCCCTTCTCCAGTGATTATTATTTTACCAAAAATTTTAAAGTTAATAACTTTATTTGTATGCATTATAGGAGGTTTAATAGGTTATTTAATTTCTAATAYTTCATTATTTTTTTACAATAAAGCTTTTAATACTTATAATATATCTTTTTTTTTAGGCTCTATATGATTTATACCTTATATTTCTACTTATGGACTTTTAAATTATTCTTTAATTTTTGGTAATATAGTAATTAAATCATTTGATCAAGGTTGATCAGAATATTTTGGTAGTCAACAATTGTATTTAAATTTAGTAAAAAATTCTCAATTAAATCAAATATTACAAAATAATAATTTAAAAATTTATTTATTAAGTTTTATTTTTTGAATTTTAATTTTATATGTATATATAATTTATTTTTATTCAAATAGCTTATAATTAGAGTATAACATTGAAGATGTTAGGGAGATTAAATTAATCTTTGAAT